GGTATTTTTAGTTTGCATGGTCCAATCATTGATCCCGAAAATTTCTACAATAAAATTAGGTAGGTCGCTAGTATAGTTCCCTATCTATAATTTTGCTATTTACTTAAATATTAAATATAAATAATTTTACTGGAATATTGGAGGAATTCCTTGGATGGGTAGTAAGTACAATTTTGAATGTTTTGCTTATGTACAAAGTAACAAATATTATAATTGGATCGTTCGATCACTTTTCAGTCATTCATTGAATGATAAATCACTACAAGTGAAGGAGATACACGATTTAAATAACGAAAGATCCAATATTTAAAAATTGTATCTAAAATGACTGGAAAAGTAGAAACAAGACCGGATATAATTTGATCATTATGAGCAAATCCAAAATCTTTGTAGACAGAGCCAATCATTAATTCCCAACCGTGGGGCGAATGGAATCCTATACATAAATCAGTTAATAAAAGAATAGAAAAAGCTTTTATTGTGTCGCTTAAGTTGTATAGGAATTCTTGAAACCAAGAGTTAAGAATAACAAGTTCTTCATTACCTAGAATAGAATAACCACTTAGAATACCGAAACAGATTATATTTGTCGAGAAGTGTAAAATTGTATGGATGCGATCCTCGTTGTGCATCTTGATCAATTGGATCGTTTCTTTGTAGATTTCGATGCGAGGCTTTTGTAAATGTGTTTCCGGGTATTCCTTTATCATTTCGTCCAAACGTAAGAGTTCCTCTAAGTCTATGAATTCTTTTAGAATACTCTTTTCTTGAATATCATTCAAAAAAATTTCGGATTGCCTAGTATTCCACCAATTAGTAAACCAAGATTCCAGACTTTTATTAAATGAGAGAGAGATCCACCAAGGCAAAAATACTATAGATGCAAGATATAGAAGGGAAATTAATACTTTCTTTTTTGCCATTTTTTCGTCTGTGAATTTTAAAATTTTTAATGAACGCACCTCATTCGTCGACTCTATATGATACTAATATTTCTATCAAGCATAAGTTCTATTACAAGTCATCGATGTATTTCCGGATTTTTTTGTGATTCAGTACAGCGGTTAGTCCTTGAATTTAGAAAGAATATAGAATAAGAGCCCTCTTCAAATTAATAGTAGTCGGATTTCGAGACGAAAGAACTCCCGTTCTATCAAAATATCAAATATTTAGAAAAAAATTCTTTACTTTATGATGAAATGTTTTGTTTTGATATATGATGAATCTATCATTTAGATTTGTTACTGAATTGAGTTAAGTGGATTTACATACGCATAAAAAAAATTGTGGACATAAACAATTTCGTTTTAGAATTGTTTCATATACGTTTGCTTTGGCTCGAGTAAGCGTTCTGAAGAAACTTCAGTTAAGTTATGCTATAGAAAAAAAGATGATTCTTGAGTTTTTTATCTCTTGCAAAGTATTCATTCTTCAGTTCCTTTTTTCAAAATACTTCAATTGGTACACGCAAGAAATAGGCCAATTCAGCAGCTTTTTGCTCAATCTCTCGTGGAGTAAAATTCTCATCAGTACGAGTCAAGGGAATGGCTCCTTGTCCTTTTATTTCCATATAAAGGACACGACGAGCATAAATACCCTCTTTAATTTCTATTCTGATGGACTGAATGTCTTTCATAAGGAATCGGAGGAATATGCGACGATTTTTTCCAGGAAATCCCCAACGAAAAATACACACTATGCCCTCTTTTATATCGAATCGATCATAACCACTACCTACATTCCACGAAATTGTGCACCACAAATAGGAGCTAATAAAAAGACCTGCGATCCCATAGAAAGACATCACGATACCTTGTGGAAAAAAAATTATTTGCTGAGAAGGAAATAAAGATATAAAATTCCTACCAAAATAACTGGACGTTCCAACCAATAAAAACCCTAATGAACCTAAAAAAAGAATAAAGGCCCAACAGAAATTACTTGTTTTTCGAGACCCCGCTATAAGTTCTACCCATATACGTTCTGATCGCCAACTCATACTCTAACTAGACCTAGTTGCATTTTATTGGAATTGGGAGAATAACAAAAATAATTTTTTTTTTACTTTTTTTTGTTTCCGAAGTAACTCTCATCAACCAGCACTATTATGATGTGAACCTTTAGGGATAATTCATCGAATTTCTTAGATCCAAACTAAAATAATAACATCCCTTTCATATGATTTCCTAATACATATAGATATATTGACTTTACATTTCAGAAATTCTCCGATCTATTTGAAAATAGTTATAATTCATTTATCATGTTTACACATACATAAGAGCTTATGCCCGAAGGAAGCCGCATATTATACCATATTTTACTAAATAGATATCCGTGTTATGATCCAAGTAAGTCTTGAAAAAAAATATATATATATAAGATTTGTCCTTGTTGTATCTAAAAAATCTTGTTTTTTTGAACATAAAGAGATAAAGAAGCCATTGCAATTGCCGGAAATACTAAGCCCACTAAAGGCACAAAAATGGAGGGGAGACTG